TATTTATTCACTTAATCTTTTTCTATCTATTTTATATATATCAATAAAATTTATATCAATAAAATATAAATAGATTTTTGTCGTTATAAAAGACACTCTTTTATATTTTATAGTAACAATAATAAATTTAGTATGATATAAATAGAACAAAAGAGGAAATAGCAAAGAAACAAAAAGGTTATACAAGGCTATATACAAATCATCCACATTTTTTTTATTTCATTAATTGAATTTTATTTGTTGATTAGGGCGAAGTTCCGTAAAAACCCCCGCCCTTTTTGAAATATCATGAACAGTTCCTGTAGGTTGAGCACCTTTTTCAAGGAAATATAGAATAGCAGGAACATTTAAATAGATTTGATTCTTTATCGGGTCATAAAAACCCACTTTACGAAGATCTCTTCCCTCTCGTCGGGATCGAACATCAATTGCAACGATTCGATAAATGGCTCATTGGGATAGATGAACAATACTCCCCCCCCCCCTAGAAACGTATAAGAAGTTTTCTCCTCGTACGGCTCGAGAAAATTATAAATTATGTCTATGTATAGAATCATAATAACAAATAGATCCATAAAATCATCAAATTCATTATATTATTGATTTTAGTTTAAATACTTTTTCTTAGTCTCCCCCCCCCCCCAAAAAAAAAAAAATTATTTGTATCCTCATAACTCAAGTTGAATAACTCTCAAATAACTCAAAAGAAACCTTTTAGGTATTAAATTTATTGAGTGGTCTCTAACCCTTTTTGTCTGTCTCCTTTAGAATCTATTTTTATTCTTAAATATGATCTGGTTGTTGAGACAATTGAAAACGGTATTTCCTTGTTCCAGGATCTTTATCTTTGCCTTGAATCATTGGGTTTAGACATTACTTCGGTGATCTTTAAATCGTTTCAAAACGGCAGCAACATACCATTTTTTGTGATTTCTTTCTATCAAAGAATCGTATGAATGGTTGATTCCTACGTAATACACTTTACTTTTGATTTGATCAAAAGAGTTTTACCAATTCCAACAAAATTAACTTTTAAATTTTATCGAATTGGATCCTTTAGATTTACATATCTAAAATATACTTACGAAGTTGTTCCAATTTATTGATCGATACTAACCTTAGATTCTTGCCCTTGAGAAATTAATCAATACGTTCTACTCGAGCTCCATCGTGTACTATTTACATGGCAACACTCTCAAAAATGAGGGTTCCAGTGGAACAGAACAAATGATGTCGAGCCAAGAGCACTTTCGTTCCTATATAATATAAAAAAGTGGTGGATGTAAGAATCCACAGCTGATCATGTCCTTCAAGTCGCACGTTGCTTTCTGCCACATCGTTTTAAACGAAGTTTTACCATAACATTCCTTCAGTTTGGAACCAGTATGTAATTGATTCAATTATGGAATCGTGAATAATCATCGGTTCGGTCGGTACATAATAATCTATACTTTTTTCTTCTATATGAAGAATGGATAATGTATGACGAAGTCTCAACAAGAATTCAATTAATTTAACCCCATTGTTTATAATTTTTTTTTAATTATAACTAACATAACATGAATAAATAAACACGAATAAACAAGTTATTTTGAATCTCTATCTTCAAGTAACGTGATAGGATAAATTCAACAATTTCACACTTCTTAGAGTACCAAGAACTCATAAGAAATCATTAAAAAGATTTAATTGATTGAATAGTTTCCTACCCTATATCATTATTTGCATAAGGTTTTACAGTAAGTACCATTCGCTTTTTATCATCATTAAGAGAAAGATAAATCCATATTGGATTAAACCATCAATGATTAATAAAAAAAAAAAGACTGATGTAAGGAAAGATTGAAGATTTAGGTTGTTATTTTTTCGTATTTCATATTGTAAAATCAGTAATATTTAACAAATCAAAATTTCGTTTCATATGCGTGTTATTTGAACTCGATTAAATTTGTGAAAAAGATATGATTAATAATAAAAAAAAAAAAAAAAGAAATAAGAATCACATTCTATAACAATATTATACTCTTAAACGGAAGACTGGTCGAAAAGATAATCTTTATTTTGATATATTTTATTATGATATAGATTATGATATAGATATATATTTTAATAGATATATATTTTATTTTTTATTATAGATTAATAAAATGATCGTGGGTCAGGTATGTTCTGGGACGGAAGGATTCGAACCTCCGAATAGCGGGACCAAAACCCGTTGCCTTACCACTTGGCCACGCCCCATTTCTAGTCGACACTAATAAACACTAATATTGGTACTGGTTGTTCGTCAACTCAAGTCTAAATATCTATTATCTATAAAATAGATTACTAGAATTTTTATACATGTAGACGTAGAATTAAACAGAATTTATTGATCATTACATATAATTCAATTAAGATATTGTATGAAAGTATGGTTTATTCTATTCTCTTTTGATTTGAGAATTGAAGGATTTTTGATTGGGTGAGTTCAAATCAAAGAAAGTTTTTTGGTCTATCTTATTTTCTTTTTATTCATTTTTCTTTTCTATGAATAATAACATATTTATAATAATAAAAAACTCAATTTATTAATAACTCAATCAAAATAAATAAAATACAATTATCCTCAAGAACAAAATGTTTGTTATGCTTAATATATTTAGTTTGATCTGTATCTGTCTTAATTCTGCTCTTTATTCAAGTAGTTTTTTCGTCGCCAAATTGCCCGAGGCCTACGCTTTTTTAAATCCAATCGTAGATTTTATGCCAGTAATACCCCTGTTTTTTTTTCTCTTAGCCTTTGTTTGGCAAGCTGCTGTAAGTTTTCGATGATATCTTTAATTTAATAATGTCTAGACAAATTCATGATTTATTGAAAAAAAAAAAATTCAAAGAAAAGAATTGATAAGATCAGATAAGTCTTACACCCTCAATTCAAATATTGAAATTCTTGTACAACCGCGAAAAATCTGGATCACCCCACTTTATTTCTTGGTGTCAAAATAAAAAATCAAAATAGTAGGGTATGCGGTATAAAAACGGAGAATCTATTCTCTTTTTTACTAAAAAAAATCTTGGAGATTATGTAATGCTTACTCTCAAACTATTTGTTTACACGGTAGTGATATTCTTTGTTTCTCTCTTTATTTTCGGATTCCTGTCTAATGATCCAGGACGTAATCCTGGACGTGAAGAATAAAAGATAAGGTTTTTGTTTTCCTTGATTGATTTTAAAATGTTCTTAGTAGGATTTTATCTATTACACATTTTTTACTATTAAAAATAAAAAGAGCTCGCGAAAAATTCGAAAGAAAATACCAAGTCATCAACAAAAACGGAAAGAGAGGGATTCGAACCCTCGGTACGAAAAACTCGTACAACGGATTAGCAATCCGACGCTTTAGTCCACTCAGCCATCTCTCCTCCCAATTGAAAAAGGATAATACTATGTTACATTATAAAAAATAAGGATTGAAAGAGCCCTTCATAATATTTTTTTTCATCCGAGAGTGCTTTTTAGTTCCACGGCCCGGCTAAGTACTGACCAGGCCGGGCCCGCCATTTATTGTTCCAACGAATCATAAATAATTTTTTTTTATTTGAAAACTAAAATACTTGCTTGTTATTACGATTGGAAACATAAAAACTCTTTTGATTTCTATGATATAGAATCAAATGATATCGAATCAAAGTGTCGTTTCTTATCTTAATTCTTAATTTTTTATATTTATTCTTTATTTTCTTTATTCCTTTTATTTTAGTAAAGTAAATAAATAACAAAAAGGGAGCTGTGGATTCTTGCACAATACATTTTCATGTATGTTATGGCTTAAGTAGTTTTGTCGAGACGTCTAGGTCAAAAACCTCCGGCAAAAAAACACTTGTTATTTAGTTTTAGTTATTGAAATTTAATGAATTCTCTTTTCCGAATCTCATTGGGTTCTCTGATACAACACGTAAACGCTCTAATTTTCATGATTATTTTATGATCCTATCCTTTCTTTTTACTCTTTTAACTTTTTATTACGACCCATTTTCTTGTTCGACAAAAGGTTCATTTATATACAATAATCGGATTGTAGCGGGTATAGTTTAGTGGTAAAAGTGTGATTCGTTCTATAATCCTTTATATAGTTAAGGGGTCTTTCGGTTTGATTAATATTTCATTCCGACCAAAAACTTTATTTCTTAAAAGGATTTAATCCTTTACCTCTCAATGAAAAATTCGAGGAAGAATATACATTCTCGTGATTTGTATCCAAGAATCAATTAAAAATTGAAAAATTGGATTATGAGATTACGAAACATAATTTTTTTTTTTTATTAGATCAATACTTCTAATTGAATAAGTATGAGTAAAGGATCCATGGATAAAGATAGAAAGTGGCTTTCTAATCGTAACTAAATCTTTAATTTGGAATTTGTATTACGGAAATTGAAGCAAAATGGCTATTAAACAATGACTTTGGTTTACTAGAGACATCGACAAATTTTTTTAGCTCGGTAGAAACAAAATGCTTTTCCTAAGGATTCTCTCACATAGAAATAGAGAACGAAGTAACTAGAAAGGTTGTTATAATATAATCCCCCTCTTTTCTATAGGGATCGTCTAGAAAGCGGGTTGTTCTGAATACATTCAGACAGAAAAGCTGACATAGATGTTATGGGTGGAATTTTTTTTTTCGTTCATGTCTTAATATAGGAATTTATACATCTTCCATAAAGGAGCCGAATGAAACCAAAGTTTCACGTTCAGTTTTGAATTAGAGACGTTAAAAATGATGAATCAACGTCGACTATAACCCCTAGCCTTCCAAGCTAACGATGCGGGTTCGATTCCCGCTACCCGCTTTTACTTTATTTTTTTATTAAATTAATAAGAAATAAGAAAAAAATAATAAGAAATAAGAAAAAAATAGAATTAAATATTTTGAGATTTTTATTATTTTATAAAAAATTTTATGAATATAATTAATGTAATGCATCATTGACTTGAATACGGAATTCCCGGAATTGGT